CGGTAAAAAGAGATTTTCCTAAGGAAAAAGCTTTTAAGGCTGTCCAATATCCCTTCCTTTTCCAAATGTTTTTACGAATACGCTTTTTTGATGTAGAAGTACGCTTTTTTGGAACTGCCATTTAAAGGGGATTACTTATTGTTCTAACTGGATGTGAAAGACATCTATTGTTCAAAACAAATCATTTAGTCTATTTATTATCGAACTAATATTCTCTTCAGAAAAATAAATTTCGATAGGGGAAAGGTATGTTAAAATTTAATATATAAAATTAATATTAAATACTCAAATAAAAATATAAAAAAGACGAAGATTCTGTTATTTTTTTTTGCTATTCTTTATCTATTTTTATCTATATATACCAAAGATATAAAAAAGACGAAGATTCTGTTATTTTTTTTTGCTATTCTTTATCTATTTTTATCTATATAACCCGCTGTGCCATAAAAATCGAATTAGTTAAGTAAGCTTAAACTTAATAAAAAAAGAATCGAAAAACCTTTCTATTTTTTTCTGTCTATTTTCGTCATTCTAAAGCGAATTTCCATATAATAAAATACCCCACCAAAAAATTAAGATAAGAACTCAAACTTTGTTTTTGCTTAATGAAATAAAAAATTTCATCTCCTTTTCTATTAACTATATAACTGATCAAACTTGGGTACTTACTTCCTTTCATATAATTTCATATAATTTGACCAATTATAACTTCTTTATTTGAATATTTTATTTTAAGGATTTAGCAAAAATTCAAAAGAATAAGTAAAGTCAAAAAATAAAAGATTCTAAAATTCTATTTAAGTTAGTTTAACTTAAGTCCATATCTTGACTTTTATTGATACCTTTCAAAGGGGTAAGATTCGGTGAATCGGAAACAATTAATAAATTAAGAATTCAAAAATCTTTTTATGCAACAGACATATCAATACGCGTGGATCATCCCTCTCATTCCACTTACAACTCCTATATTAATAGGGGTCGTACTTCTTCTTTTTCCGACGGCAACAAAAAATCTTCGTCGTATGTGGTCTTTTCAGAGTGTTTTATTGTTAACTATAGTCATGATTTTTTCAATCAATCTGTCTATTGAGCAAATAAATAGCAATTCGATTTATCAATATGTATGGTCTTGGATCATTAATAATGATTTTTCTTTAGAATTCGGCTATTTGATCGATCCACTTACTTCTATTATGTCAATATTAATAACTACCGTTGGAATTATGGTTCTTATCTATAGTGATAATTATATGGCTCATGATCAAGCATATTTGAGATTTTTTGCTTATATGGGTTTTTTCAGTACTTCCATGTTAGGATTAGTTACTAGTTCTAATTTGATACAAATTTATATTTTTTGGGAATTGGTTGGAATGTGTTCTTATTTATTAATAGGGTTTTGGTTTACACGACCTCTTGCGGCAAATGCTTGCCAAAAAGCTTTTGTGACTAATCGTATAGGGGATTTTGGCTTATTATTAGGAATTTTAGGTTTTTATTGGATAACGGGCAGTTTTGAATTTCGTGATTTATTCGAAATATTCAATAACTTGATTTATGATAATGAAGTTAATTCTTTATTTGTTACTTTGTGTGCTGGTCTAGTATTTGCCGGTGCCGTTGCTAAATCGGCACAATTTCCACTTCATGTATGGTTACCTGATGCCATGGAAGGGCCCACTCCTATTTCTGCTCTTATACATGCTGCTACTATGGTAGCAGCGGGAATTTTTCTTGTAGCTCGGCTTCTTCCTCTCTTCATAGTTATACCTTACATAATGAATTTAATTTCGTTGATAGGAATAATAACAGTATTATTAGGAGCTACTTTAGCTCTTGCTCAAAAAGACATTAAAAGAGTTTTAGCCTTTTCCACAATGTCTCAATTAGGTTATATGATGTTAGCTCTGGGTATGGGGTCTTATCGAAGTGCTTTATTCCATTTGATTACTCATGCCTATTCAAAATCATTATTATTTTTAGGATCTGGATCCATTATTCATTCAATGGAAACAATCGTTGGATATTCTCCCTATAAAAGTCAAAATATGGTTCTTATGGGAGGTTTAACAAAACATATACCAATTACCAAAAACACTTTTTTATTAGGTACACTTTCTCTTTGTGGTATTCCACCCTTGGCTTGTTTTTGGTCCAAAGATGAAATTCTTAATGACAGTTGGTTATATTCAACGATTTTCGCAATAATAGCTTGGGCTACCGCGGGATTAACCGCATTTTATATGTTTCGGATCTATTTACTTACTTTTGAAGGGCATTTAAGTGTTCATTTTAAAAATTACATTGGTAAAGAAAAAGTTTTTTTCTATTCAATATCTCTATGGGGTAGGGGAGCTTCGAAAAAAATTAACAACAATTTTCCTTTATCAACAATGAATAATATTGAAAGTTTTTCTTTTTTGAAAAAAAAGACGTATCCTATTGATGATAATGTTCGAAATGTAATACGTCCCTTTATTACTATTACTCATTTTGAGAA